ACAAGCTAAATCTTCTAATCGATAATTGGGCCAAAGAAAGAGTTTTAATTTAATTAATTTATCTTTATCAAAGTCTTTATTTTCATCTAAAAATCCACCCCAAGTTTTTAACTTGTTAATATTACAAAATATTTGATTTTTATTCACACCGTGTGTAATCGTTAAATTGAAACAAATTAGAATTCTCAATTCTCTACGATGTCTAGACAATAAAATATTTTCAGGAACAAGCAAATCATAATGATTTTTGTCTCTATTTCCAGTTACCCTTGGATGATGTCTTGAAATGGATTCATCAAAATCCTTCTTATCAACATATCTTTGTTCTCGGTATCTTTGATTAGTTTGATGCCTACTCTTATGAATTAATGAAATACCTATGGTTTGATACATAATAAACTGTCCATCATTTTTTACAGACAGACGAAGGGGTTCAATAATCAATATACCCCTTTTCATTAATCTTGTAAGAGTTAAATTCTTCTGAATCAGCATTATATTCAGATTCATTTCTCTCCTTTGAATAGAGGATATAGTAATTTTTCTTGGATTTCTCAGTCTAAGCAGGAGACAATATACTTTGATATTGTTGATCATTCTTTGATTCAAAGCATCATCCCATCTTAATTGAAAAAGTAAATACCTTTTCAAAAAGAAATCTAGTTCTGCTTCCGTATTACTTTTGTATTGTTTTTTTTTTTTAGGTTTTTTTATGTCTGATTCCGAATAATCTTCTTCAATATCTTTTTGTTGGTTTGAGAGAACAGATACAAGATTTCCTTGGTTTTGTGCAATTGATCTAAGATCTCTTTGGCCGGTGGATTCTTTTTCTTTTTGATTTTTATTCTTTAATTCCAATTTTTTTTTTTCATTCGGTGGTATAACCCCTTTTTGCTTTCTATTGGTGTTTTTATTTTCACTAACATTTTCATTTATATTAAAATTTAAAAAAAGTAATTTGCTCGGTATAAACCACGGTTTAATTTTATATGCATTATAAAGTAGTACAAATTCTGGGAAGAACCAAAGTTCCAGATTCGATATAGGACAATTTAGTATTTCTTCATTCATTCCTATCCAATCAAAAAATCTTTTTTTTTTATTAGGTGAATTGATTTCTTGATCTTGATAAATTGTAAGATAAAAAAGATTTTTTTTATCAATTTTATCAATTATTTCATAATTATTAGTCCCGGTCTTAGTATTTTTATTATTGTTGGTATCGATCTTGATCCAGGCCTCAATATTTTTTTTCTTTCTAAGACAAAAATGGATGATTTTCCAATCAAAACATTTTCTATCCGGATTTTTTTCCATATAAATAAGATTACTTTTTCCTAGATAATTTTTGATAGGGATATCTCCTAATACATCAAAAAATTTGCTTTTATATGTGTTGTAATTATAAAAATTTTCTTGATTCTTAGTTAGTTGGAATGGTGATCCGTAAATATATGGATCCCTCTTAGTTTGATAATTAATAGATCTATAAGATAAAAGATTATATCTATAGTATTTTTTAAAATTATCTTTTTGATTTGATAATGAAAATACTTTGGAATCATTTTGTTTTTTGTAATGAATTAATTGGTCTTTTTCATATGAATTTTTTTTGTTTAAATCTTGATTTTGAATTGTACGACATTGATTAATTCTAGTTCGCCATTTTTGTGCTATTAATCTAGACCATCTAATCTGAGAGAAATCGTATTGATATTGATAATGACCTCTTAACCAGGTTTTCCATTGATTTATTCCAGAATTCCGAAATTTCTTATGTCTTAATTCAAAATGAATTATTCCTTGTGTTCCAAAATAATCTTTTATTGAAGTCTTAAGAAAAAAAAATGTTCGGTGATATTTAAGAATAGATTTTAATTTATACAAGTTAAGAACTTGGGTTTGTGATAATTTGTAAAATACATATGCTTGTGACAAGATGGATAAGTCACAAAAATTATGTGAATTCTTATTACTAATATTATAAAGTGACTTGTTTATAGTCGAAATAAAGTGAATTGTATTTTGATTTGTTTTATTAATTATTTTTTGATTTATTTTATTATTATAAATAGATTTATCATAAATAGATTTATCAATAATTTTTTTTGTTGATTCAAAAAAAAATTGTATATTAATTCTGAGAATATTAATGATAGATAGAAGGATCTCTACGTATACCCCCTTAGTCAAAAAAGTAAAAAATTTTAGAAAATAATGTAATTTTCGGATTAATCGAGCGTTTCGTCTTTTTAATATTTGCCAAATATTCTTTGGTGATTCGAATCTTTTAGCATTATAATTTATTTTATTAGGACTAACATTTATTCCCGGAGTCACTTTTTTTTTTTCTTTTGTAATTCTTTCTATTTGATTTCGGATTGTGCTTGTTCTATCAGTCAGATCCTTCATTTTTTTTTCTGTCAATAAATCATTTGTCCAATCTGTAGATTGAGTTCGACTAAAAGATTCATGAATTATCTGATTACGAGTTATAAAA